TGGCCCGCAGCAGTACCTTGACCAACTCCGGGTCCAATAGAAGCAAGTCCTACGGCCAATCCAGCAGCAATAACGGAAGCGGCAGAAATTAGGGGATTCATGGTAAGCTCCTCATACCAAAATTAAGAAATGGTTAATGATACACAATGAATTATTGCTTATTATTCCATCACTAATATCCATATGGTTCTAGTTTTTCTATTTCTTTGTTTCGAACCATTCTTTCCATTTTTCGCTCTTTCTCCTCTATATACTTTACTTCATCTGTTTATTCATTCAATCCACAGTCACAGACGAAATGGAAGGACTTAGATCGGAATCTATCTAAATTCGGCGAGATGGGAAATCCAATAACCAATAATAGAATATAACAATAATAGAATATAATATATAATAATATATAAGGATAGCCCATATATAACTAGATATAACTAGTGAATATCTAATATCACATAGACATGTCTTTCTTCCATAACGTGAACCATCGGCATCTTATATTGAATCGGATTCTAGAATCATTCTGCTAAACATACGCAGGGGTTGGCATATATATATATGCCATATACCTAGCTCGACCTACCTAACCCACTTTTTTATTAATCTTATTCGTAAACTCTTCCTTTTGTGTATCATTATCCCACATGGATACAAAGGGACAGATTCATCAGCCCGAACCATCACATATCCAAATTGGATTGATCCAATTGCAATTAATTAGAATTTTCGGGGAATCGTTGAATTGAATGGAATCAAATGAAACGGGAATGATTCTTTCTATAGAACATAGTTTTTTGTTTAGTTACACATCGCAAACAGATAACAATTCTTATCCAATTTATGAGTCGTAATATCGTAATTGACTGAACTAATCCAAATAAAATATCGAACAGAGGGGTATGGCATGAATGGGACAAGCGAGAATCTTAGGAAACCCTTCTTTTAGATTTTAGATATCTTTCCTTTTTTTGTTACAATTCCGTAATATCGTATCTATTTCTTATCCCTACTCTATATCGTATATACCGTATATTATCGTATATATCATGTTATCCAAGTGAATATCTTTTGCCACCCATTTATTTTTGATAAGCTTTATTTTGAGTAGGACTATTTGATTTGGAAAGCTAGTCAATGATGGCCTTCCATGGATTCACCTATATAAGCCGCGGCTAAAGTTGCAAAAATCAGAGCTTGAATACTGCTTGTGAATAATCCAAGGAACATGACAGGTATAGGAACTACTGAAGGCACTAAAGAAACAAGAACAACAACGACCAATTCATCAGCCAATATATTCCCGAAAAGTCGAAAACTAAGTGATAAAGGTTTTGTGAAATCTTCTAAGATATTAATTGGTAAAAGTATTGGAGTTGGTTGAATGTATTTACCGAAATAGCCCAATCCCTTTTTTGTAAGACCTGCATAGAAATACGCCACTGACGTGGGTAAAGCTAAAGCAACAGTAGTATTTATATCATTCGTAGGTGCAGCTAACTCCCCGTGAGGTAACTGTATAATTTTCCAAGGTAAAAGAGCACCCGACCAGTTAGAAACAAAAATAAATAGGAACATAGTTCCAATAAAGGGAACCCAAGGACCATATTCTTCTCCAATTTGAGTTTTGCTCAAATCTCGAATGAATTCAAGGACATATTCGAAGAAATTCTGACCGTCGGTTGGAATAGTTTGTGGATTCCGAACAGCTATAGCGGCTGAACCTAATAAGATAGCAATTACGACCCAAGAAGTGATAAGTACTTGGGCATGGACTTGGAAACCTCCTATTTGCCAATAGAAATGTTGGCCTACTTCCACACCGGATATCTCGTATAACCCTTTTAGTGTGTTGATGGAACATGGTAGAACGTTCATATTGACCTCTGCAGAAATGGAACTAAAAATGGAATTATTTTGATTCAACCATCTCTTTCTCGACTCTCCTACTTGAATCTTATATTTAAGCGTAAATATTGATCTCTTTTTTGAGATTCAGCAATAGTAACCGATTCAATAAATTTATGAAGTTCCCGAAATATGAAATAATTGACTTATTTGATTTTTGATTATTAATCAATGATTTCTTATATAGCTAGAACGGCCCTCACAAATTGCCGATACTAATTTGTTAAGAATTAATCTGATTGAAGCTATAGCGTCATCATTGGCTGGAATCGGAATATCCGCGAGATCCGGGTCACAATTTGTATCGATTAAACAAATCGTTGGAATACCCAAAGTGGCACATTCTCTAATAGCTGTATATTCTTCTTGCTGATCGATGATGATTACAATATCGGGTAACCCCGTCATATATTTGATCCCGCCCAGATATGTTTGCAAGTGAGATAATTTTCTCTTTAACATTGCTGCATCTCTTTTCGGGAGACGGTTGAGTCTCCCTGTCTTTTGTTCTGCTCTCAAATCCCTGAACTTATGAAGTCTCGTTTCTGTAGTGAACCAATTAGTTAACATACCACCAAGCCATTTTTTATTGACATAATGGCACCGAGCCCTTATTGCAGCTGATGCTACTGAATCCGCTGCTTTATCTTTCGTACCAACTATTAAGAAGTGTTTTCCTCTACTTGCTGCATCAAAAACTAAATCACAGGCTTCGGATAAAGAACGAGCAGTTCTAGTAAGATTTGTAATATGAATACCTTTACGCTTTGCAGAGATGTAAGGTGCCATTCTAGGATTCCATTTCCTAGTACCATGACCAAAATGAACTCCTGCTTCCAGCATCTCTTCCAAATTGATGTTCCAATATCTTCTTGTCATTTCTCCCCACACTTCCTCTAAAAAAAAAAAAAAAGAGACGAGGTACCCTGAAATAAATAATTGTTCCGACGGAACCTTCTACCGGGGATTGCCCGTTGATACATGGTCCAAGCCATTAACTCCTGTCTATTCTTTAATTATCTTTATTACAAAAATGACCAAATCAAATGACCGGACCAGATGGTTAAAAGAATGAATCTGCTCTTATGAATCATTCAATCCCATAAAAGATTGTTCTGATGTATCATGGAAATTTGTTTCGAGGCAAGAACAAAATAATTCTCTGTGGTGGAACAAAATATCTCTCATTTCCCCCTCGAATCTACTCTTCTTTTGGATTTCAAAAGGAATGTTGTTGTGTTCCCTTGAATGGTGAACTAATCCCTTGAATCCGGTACCAACAGGTATCATCCCCCCCAGAACAACATTTTCTTTCAGTCCTTTCAACCAATCAATACGGCCTCGTAAAGCGGCTTTTGCTAAAACTCGAGTGGTTTCTTGAAAACTCGCTTCGGATATGAAACTTTGAGTATTCAGAGATGCCCTCGTTATTCCCAATAAGACGGCTCGGTAACAGATCGCTTCTTCCAAAGCACGACCTGTTCGTTCGGCTCGCAACAATCCGATTAGTTCTCCGGGTGAGAAAACATTAGACATTCCATCTTCTGAAACCAATACTTTTGATGTTATTTGGCGTACAATAATCTCTATATGCCTATTATGGATCTGCACCCCCTGGGATCGATAAACCCTTTGGATCTTATTAACCAAAGAGAAATGGCTTTGCGCTATGGTTAGCTCAGCACCAATCAAAAATCCCCAAGGGATTCCAATAATTCCTGTCATACGCTCGCCCCAACCTTCAAACCTCTTTTCTAGGTTCATCGATATTGAATCAATCGAACGAACTTCTAACACTTGTTCTACTTTTGGAAGACCTTGAGTTATATCACCAGATCTCGATTTTTCATATATAAATGTAACTAATGTATTTCCTTCGTAAAGGATTTCTCCATAATGACCATGAACGGTTGCTCCTGGGGTGGCCAAATGAGGCTTCGCTGATCTTATTACTAAGGAATCAACATGAACAATTAGAACTTGACCAGATTTTATGCGTGGTCCGTGTTTGGATATACATACATTTTCACAAATAAACTGTCCAAGACTAATTATTGTGCATGTCTCTTCACAATAATCTTGATGTGGAAAGTACCAATTCGAATCAAACGGATTCAAAATGATGTTACTGCACGGATCGGGATTATAAATTATCCCATTTTCATCCATGAAATAATATTTCAGTGCTTCGAAAGTCTGTTTTGGATTATCAAGTAGCAAATATTTATTTAACAAGATCTCATTATGAGTTATTAACTGGTAAGATGAGTAAAAATTCGCAATTTTAGGTACCGTCCCAAAAGGGCCCAACGAATTCCTAATTGGAATCATGAGATCCTCTTTAATTTTAATTGATTCTTTTTTTGTAAGATTGTGATATTTCAACCCATTGAATGGACCAATTCGAGAACAATTGGATGATGACAAAACTAGAAAAGATTCACCTTCCTTATTTCTATTCAGAAACGTACGAACAGTTCCTTGATGTTGGCTAAGTGATTGAATCCTCGCCTTGGAACAAAAAGGATTGATATTGGTGCGATCTGATCCATTAACGGGGATCAATCCCGAACCTGCCGTATCATTCCTTTTTGAAATAGGGGACTTCACCAAGTCAATTCTTATGAAATCTCGAATCAGATCATTTGCCCTTACTTTAACAAAGGAAGCATAAACCTCTTCTATAGAACCATTCTGGTCTTGGTCCCAATTCAATACTAAACAAGTCCGAACTAATTGAATACTTTTGTGAGAAATTCCTCGAATTGGTTTGCCATTTCCATAAAGGAAATAATTCACAACTCGGAGTTGCAAATTATCCCTTTCCTGCAACAGATCCTGGGGGAAAAGTGTTGCTAAATGTATTCCATCAGATATTTCATATATTACTACGGGTCGAACTGAAACAAAATACTTTTTCTTAATAGGTGTGATCCGTTGGACATAGATCCAATTTTTCAATTGTTTTGATTTGGATTCCTTAGAATTTTTTTTTCTCGTTTCTGGTGGTATCAAGATGCCGCTGTGCCGAGATATCTTATCTGTCTCTCCAGGAAAATGGATATCTCCAGAAAATATTTTCAGTTCAATCCTTTTTTTTTTTCTCTCCACTCGGACCAATCCACCTATTCGACTTCTTGTATTTAAAGTGATTCGTGTATCCACTCCAATGATACTATTGTTCCGTACCATTATAGGCGAGGATCCGGGTAAAATGTGCACTTCTTCGGGAATGAAAAAAAATGGATCTACTTTCATTTGGTATTTCGGTCTCAATTCTTTTGCTCCTCGATATTCAATCAAATCGTCTTTTTTGACGATTGAATCCACCTCTATAGTCCCATATTTGGTAATTCCTGAACTGCTTCTTCTGTATCGGGGATCGTCAAAGTAAGCAAGAATACTATTTCTACGTAAAATACCATTTATGGGTATTTCAATCTTGATACCAGAACGAGGCGGTAGTTTTTTCTCTCGTTCTTGATCATGTTGGAATGAGATGATGAATCTATTTCTTCGCCTCTTCGCCAATAAATTAGAATTTTCGTGAAGAATGGCAGGATATATGAAATCCCAATGCCCGTTGGATAGGATTCGATCAGGTCCTGAATAACCAACCCCCCTTTTTTTTTTCCAAAAAGGATCCAAATCAAACAATTTGTGTCTCACTCGATCATTATTCACTGAGAGGTTAGAAATATATCTCTGTTCGACAGAAAGAGATTGAAGATTCATTTGATCTTGATCCTTGTGGAGTGAAAAAGGCACTATACTGCGTCTGCACGGGCCCGGACCTCCTGATAGTATCCATAAATGAGTTGTTTTTGGTAAGAGATGAACATTACCATGTGTATATTCAGGTACATGGTACACATCGGTACTCCAGTGGATTTCTCCCTCTGAGTCAGAATAAATATGTTTTCGAACCTTCTCTTTAAAAGAGAAAGTGGATGTCCTAGCCCGAATCTCAGCAATCACTTGTTCTGATTCTACATATTGATCATTTTGAACCAAAATAAAACTTTTTGGTGGAATATTCACATTATGTAGAATATCCTGACTCTCAATAGTTACATATAGGTCTATATAACATAGAAAAGCAGGATGCCCATGGCGTGTACGTGTGGGATGAACCAAATCCTCATTGAATTTGATTTTTCCATTAAAAGGAGCTCGTACATGTTCTGCAGTACCGCCTGTGAATACTCCGCCGGTATGAAAAGTTCTTAATGTTAGTTGAGTCCCTGGTTCCCCAATTGATTGACCTGCAATAATACCTACTGCTTCTCCCAACTCGACCAGGTCACCATGAGTGGGACTCCGACCATAACATAATCGACAGATCCAAGATGTACTCCTGCAAGTGAAGGGTGTTCGAATATATATTGGTTGTGCTCGAGAGGTTATGAATCGATTGACAAGTCCAATCCCAATATCTTGATTTCGAGCGGCAATGCATCGTAGACCCATATATACATCATCTGCTAATACGCGACCAATTAGTGTTTGGATCAAAATTCTTCCTGTCATCCCATTTCGAATACTTATGGAAATACCTCGGATAGTGCCACAATCTGTTCTACGTACAACAACATGTTGAACTACTTCAACAAGTCTACGCGTGAGGTATCCAGCATCTGATGTTCGTACGGCAGTATCCACAACTCCTTTGCGGGCTCCATAGCAGGAAATGGTATATTCCGTTAAAGAAAGTCCTTCGCGCAAATTGCTTTGAATGGGTAAATCGATCATTTGTCCTTGGGGATCCGACATTAATCCTCTCATACCTACTAATTGGTGGACCTGAGATACATTTCCTCTAGCTCCCGAAAAAGACATTATATGGACTGGATTAGAAGGATCCGTCATCCTAAAATTAGGATTCATTTCTTGTCTCAAATATTCACTTGTAGCATACCATATCTCAATTGATTGACGTAATTTTTCTACCGCGTGTACATTCCCATAACGATGGTGCTTTTCCAAAAGCAAACTTTGTTGTTCAGCATCTTGGACTAGCCATCCCTTAGAAGATATTGTTAAAAGATCATCAATTCCTAATGAAATGGATGTAGCAGTGGCTTGCTGGAAACCCAGAGTCTTTACTTGATCCAGGATGTGTGATGTATATGCCATTCCAAAGTGATCTATTAATCTGCTAATAAGTCGTTTCATGGCAGTTCCGTCTATCACTTTGTTGTGAAAGACCAGATTGGCCCGTTCTGCCATAAGTACCTCCATATTCCGCTGAGTAGGATTCGACAGTGGGTTTGAGTGAGCGATTCGAAGACTTCCTTTCCTCGATCTTGATTCACTAGAAATTCCGGAATTATGATACCAGTTGAACCAGAGATAACCGAATTCCCAAGGGTATCATCTAATTACTTAGGTTAGGTACCGTATGAATAGGCCCGACAGAATCCCTGTACGGCTTCTTCTATTTCTCGATAAAAAGAAATATGACCAATAGTGGTTCGAATGTATATACAAAGGATTTCCTTTTTTATACTTCTTACTATTTGATAGTGCCCATAAATCTCATGATAGGTACCCAAAGATTCATATTGAACTTCGATAGGAACTTCTCTTGAGGCAATG